TCGCCTGAATTTCGAGACGCTCTTCGAACCAATCATATACTTTATTGAGATAGGTAAACCAAGGGAACTCCCCCTCTGAGAACCGTATATGAGACTTTCATCTCGTACAGCTCAAGCAAAAACACCCCAATACTGGTTGCAACGGATATGTAATAGGAAATTTGAAACTTCTTCTTAGTACTCCATCCAACCTTCTCTGAAAATACGACGAAGTGCAAAAAAAACCGAAGCTCTTCTTTAGTGATGACAATGCCAAAATATCAAGTCAGCTCATTTCATTCGTTTTTATGTTGATCATTACGGGCCTCTTGAATTTTCTCGGTCTCTCAATTTTAATTTTTTGTATAATGTGGATTTCTTTTTGTTTCTAATTGCTAGGAATTCTCTTGTTGAGACCCTATGATTCGATTGAAACCTAAGATTCATACTAGAACCACGATGATTGAATAAAGTCCCTAAGCTAAGCCCAAGGGTTATCTGAGTAAAAACCTTTTGATCATCACTTATTCAATGAATAGATGAAATGACTCTAAATCCATAGAAACATTTGTCCGTTGGTCAAAATAAGCAAACAAAAAATTTAAGAATAATTAGAAAATAAATCTTTGAAATTTTTTGAGTCCGGTCGCGAGGTCTGACTGAATAGTAGGTATGAATCATAGTTTAAATATTTCTTTTCTTGATCTATTTCATTCCATATATTCCGTGCTCCAGATACTAGAATGAATATCCGACGAGGCAAAACCCATCTCTCTCAAGATGACAGACCCATTCTCTGTACTATCAATAGGATCAATTATAACAAGTCACACACTCATATTCCGGAAATACCGAAACAAAGGAATTTCACGGTCAAACTGCCGGAATGACCTAAAAATCCTAGTCCTAAGTGATTCACTTTGGATTGAAAAGACAGTACTTCGCAATTCCTATGAACCTAATTCATTGAAATTCCATCCAGTAAAACGGAAGAGTTATAAATCTCCAAAATAATAGATAGGAATACCGCGAAGAGAGCCATTGCGACACCCATCAACGGGGTAGTTCCCCATCCGGGCGCTACTTTACCATATTCCGAATTCAACGGTTTCAATAAACTTCCTAGACCAGTCTGTCTTGGTCTTGGACCAGATCTCGAATTATTCTCAACGGTTTGTGTAGCCATAAATCCTATTGCATTGATTGAATTTTATTGACTTTGTAAATCATACCGTTGTAAATAACCGATCTTATTATAGATCCATTGTGGTCTTGAAATTTTATAATAATGGAAATAGCAACCCTAGTCGCCATCTTTATATCTGGTTTACTTGTAAGTTTTACCGGGTACGCCTTATATACCGCTTTTGGGCAACCCTCTCAACAACTAAGAGATCCATTTGAAGAACATGGGGACTAATTAAAGTCAAGTAATGAGCCGCCCGTGTTGGGCGGCTCATTACTTGACTTTAATGCATTAATTCATTAGTATTTCTAAAGTAACATTATACTTTAACTATAATTGAGATAATCAAAAATCATTTTTTAGTCGGAACCTTAGGCGGTTCTCGAAAAAAGATAGCGAAAAAAATGATTCCTAGAGTCGAGACTAAGAGGAATGTATAAACCAATGCTTCCATAAATTCGATCGTGGTTTACAATTATAGCTTCCACACCTGTTCATTTGGGAGCATCTCCCAGATAAAGACAAGAGTCAAAGAAAAGGGCGATTTAAATCCAGCAAAATTTATCTGGTAATCTATGTAGAAAGTGAAATCAAAAAAAATCCAATAGAAGCGAAAGATACCATATCAGATCAATGTTTATCAGATTACCTGTCTCCTTGTAGTTGGATCCCCAAGTTTTTGGAATGCTCCAAATTCTACTTGAGCATCCAAATCTGGATCAATCCCCGCAAAAACATCTCTGAACAAGGTTCTAGCACCATGCCAAATGTGTCCGAAAAAGAAGAGCAAAGCAAACGAAGCATGCCCAAAAGTGAACCAACCCCTCGGACTACTACGAAAAACACCATCAGATTTCAAAGTAGCACGATCTAATTCAAAAATTTCACCTAATTGAGCGCGTCTAGCATATTTTTTCACAGTTGCAGGATCACTATAACTGACTCCGTTAAGTTCGCCACCATAGAACTCAACAGTTACCCCTACTTGCTCAACACTATACTTCGATTCCGCCCTTCGAAAAGGAACATCGGCTCTCACAATTCCGTCTCCATCTACCAAAACTACCGGAAATGTTTCAAAAAAAGTAGGCATACGACGTACAAAAAGCTCACGCCCCTCTTTATCTCTAAAGATAGGGTGCCCTAACCATCCAACAGCTATTCCGTCCCCGTTATCCATTGAGCCCGCTCTGAATAATCCCCCCTTTGCGGGATTATTGCCGATGTAATCATAAAAAGCTAATTTTTCAGGAATTTTAGACCAGGCTTCTGATAAACTCTGATTTTCAGCTAGTCCGGCACCAACCCTTCGATAGATTTCTTGCTGGAAGTATCCCTGATCCCATTGATAACGGGTGGGACCGAATAATTCGATGGGGGTAGTTGCCGAACCATACCACATAGTTCCGGCAACAACAAAAGCCGCAAAAAAGACAGCAGCGATACTACTGGAAAGAACAGTTTCAATATTACCCATACGCAACCCTTTGTATAGGCGTTGGGGCGGACGAACACTAAGATGAAATAGGCCTGCTAATATGCCCAATGTCCCTGCTGCAATATGATGAGAGGCTATGCCTCCCGGAACAAAAGGATCAAAACCTTCTACGCCCCACGCAGGACTTACAGATTGTACTTTTCCAGTTAGTCCGTAAGGATCGGACACCCATATTCCAGGACCATACAAGCCCGTTACATGAAATGCACCAAACCCAAAGCAAGCTAACCCTGATAGAAATAAATGAATTCCAAAAATCTTGGGCAAATCCAAAGAAGGTTTTCCTGTACGTTCATCACGGAATATTTCTAGATCCCAATACACCCAATGCCAGATAGCTGCCAAAAAGCACAAACCAGAAAACACAATATGCGCCCCGGCCACACCCTCGTAACTCCAAATACCCGGATTTGTTACAGTTCCTCCTGTGATACTCCAACCTCCCCATGAATTGGTTATTCCTAAACGAGTCATGAAGGGTATAACAAACATACCCTGTCTCCACATTGGATCAAGAACGGGGTCAGAGGGATCAAAAACGGCTAATTCGTATAGAGCCATTGAACCAGCCCACCCAGAAACTAGAGCTGTATGCATTATATGGACAGCAAGCAACCGACCGGGATCATTCAATACGACGGTATGAACACGATACCAAGGCAAACCCATGAAAATACCCCTTTATCAAAGAAAAAAAAAAAAAAAAAGATAGGAGGAATTTGATTGATGAGTATAATGATATTATG